CAAATTTAGGTTGCTGCTCAATTATTTTAGTGTAATTTTGACCTCCCGCGATTAACAAGAACACAGAATCACGCCCTGTAGGATTTGAACCTACGACATCGGGTTTTGGAGACCCACGTTCTACCGAACTGAACTAAGAGCGCTTTATTATCACAATAAATATTTTGTAACCCCAATTTATCTTGCATATATATATACTATAAAAAATAAAAATGAAATATTTATTTAATTATGTATGTACAATTTTATTAATTGATCTCAATTGATCCCTCGTTACTGCTCAGAAGATAAGTAATAGGTAGGGATGACAGGATTTGAACCCGTGACATTTTGTACCCAAAACAAACGCGCTACCAAACTGCGCTACATCCCTTTCAATTGGTCTACAGTGTCATTGTAGAGAATCCCTGTCTTGTTTTCCACATCTTTATTTCCTACATTGATATACACAAACTATCTTATCATTTCTTCCTTCTTCCTTTTGGTCTCATATATCATATAACAAACATATAATATGGTAAAAGACTTATATAAAGTATGAAATAAATATGAAATCTACCACAAAAAATTAATATTTTTTTGGAATTTAAGGCGGAAATGGACGTATTTTTTTCTTTTAATAAATATCTATTTTGTACATTTCAATTTGAATTAGGAACTCCGCGTACAAGTGGTAAGTCATTAACTACATATACACATCCGGTCATATATGTATTACCATTATGTATTACAAATTACAATAAAATTACAATAACGAATACAGAAAGAGGAGTTTTTAAAATGCGAGATCTAAAAACATATCTCTCCGTGGCACCGGTAGTAAGTACTCTATGGTTCGGTTCTTTAGCAGGTTTATTGATAGAGATCAATCGTTTTTTTCCGGATGCGTTGATATTCCCCTTTTTTTCATTCTAGCTATTGATATGGGAAGGGGGAAGAAGATTAGAGATACAATCAAATATCTGTAACTAATCCCTACCCCTCCCTTCTTTTTTTCTTTGTTTTTTCTTTTTTTCTTTTTTTACTTATTCTTTCTAAAAAAAAAAAAAAAAACAAAGAAAAAGCGGTTTCACCCTCAGTGAAACTATGAACTCGGGCTCAGGCTCAAATTAATAATAGAATGGAAATGCGGTGGTTGGGGCAACAATATCATACAAGATACTTAACTGAAAATGAAATACTGTACGGCAATTAAAAATTATAAATATAGTTAGAAATAATTATATTACTTATTATTTATTACTATATTGATATTGATTGCAACAAAATATTTCTTTCATAATTTGATTTCGAGTTACCTGCTTCTATTTTTGTGTCCTTTCTTCTTCGGGTCGGAAAATTAAAGAATTGAGTGAATCAAAAACCAAAGGAGGTTCATGGCTAAGGGTAAAGATGTCCGAGTAACGGTTATTTTGGAATGTACCAGTTGTGTTCGAAATCGTGTTAATAAGGAATCAATGGGCATTTCCAGATATATTACTCAAAAGAATCGACACAATACGCCTAGTCGATTGGAATTGAGAAAATTCTGTCCCTGTTGTTACAAACATACGATTCATGGGGAGATAAAGAAATAGATCGAACCGATCGCTCGTGTGTCAGTCTTCCAAGGAAGATGAAAAATTACATATTATATATAACAATATATATATATAATTTATTTTTGAATTTATTTAAATAGAAATAAATATAAACAAATAAATAGAAACAAACCAAATCCTATTTCGATCGGATCAAAGATGATGTAGAATTAAGAAATAGGATTGGGATTTTCAGGATAAGGAATAAACAAACCATGGATAAATCCAAGCGAATCTTTCTTAAATCTAAGCGATCTTTTCGTAGGCGTTTGCCTCCGATCCAATCGGGGGATCGAATTGATTATAGAAACATGAGTTTAATTAGTCGATTTATTAGCGAACAAGGAAAAATATTATCTAGACGGGTGAATAGATTGACCTTAAAACAACAACGATTAATTACTATTGCTATAAAACAAGCTCGTATTTTATCTCCGTTACCTTTTCTTAATAATGAGAAACAATTTGAAAGAAGCGAGTCAACCGCTAGAGCTGCTGGTCTTAGAACCAGAAAAAAAATAGGTTGACTCTTCAATTGAATTGAATCAAAATAAAATTCCAATCCAAACTCAAATGCGGATTGACGTTTTTTTTTTGTTCGAAAAATCGTAAAATCGAAATGTCCTGTCGTAAGAAAAAAAATGGGAGAAGAGGAATAAATATTTTTTATTTAACGTCTTTCTTCATTTTGATGACTTTATCATATTTTATCATACTAATTTCTACTCTACCTTCCCAGAGTTCATTCTCCAGGGAACTCCATTTAAACTATTCCAACGGATTCCTTCCAATCTCTTTATTTTATGATCTCATTGGAAATCATATAAAGACAACTCTTATTTAATATAGCTATTTGTGCAAGTATTTTACGATTAAGAAGTAACTGTCTCTTGTACAGATTGTGTATAAATTTACTATAACTAAAGTATACTTTATTCTCGCGAATTACTGCATTTATCCGAGTGATCCACAACCGACGAAAATCTCTCTTTTGTCTACCTCTATCCCGATGAGCCGAAACCAAAGCTCTTATTTTCTGTTGAGTAATAGTACGAGTAAGTCTTGAATGAGCCCCTCGAAAGGTTGATGCAAATAAACGAATTTTTGTTCTACGTCTTCGAGCTATATACCCTCGTTTAATTCTGGTCATTGAATAAATGAAACTTTGATGAATAACTAATCGATTTCCTTTCTTTCAGTTATTCCCTTCCCGTATCCTAGTCTATTAATAACAAAACGGATTCTTCCAATGTATAAAATTTAAATTCCAATGGCTTTTGCTACTATAACCTTCCCGACCACGATTTTTTTTTTTTTTTCTAGGTGAAATGCCTAGAAAAAAATTGTATTGATATTGATATTAGGTATCAAAAACACATAAAAGTAGTAAATATAAATGGATATAGTGGGTTCCATCGTTTCTATGGTTACTTCTTAAACGGTGAGGTCCTCTCTATACACCGGAGCCCTTCTTTCGTTTAATCAATGTTATTGTTAACTTGTACAGTTCACACTCTTTGGCTCTACCCATAATTATCCAGTACGAGGTCTTTCACAATGAGATCTACTTATACAGTAACGGTATTTAATTATGAAGATTAGCTGAGTAGCTGACCCTGTTAGTCCGTTCTTGCAAGAGTAAGGCATAATTTTTCTGCTTTTTAAAATAGTATTTCCCCTGCTTAATGGATATCATTTGCTATCAATGGAGAATTCTTTCTCATCTTAAATTTAAAACGGAGTTAATTGGATTTGCACCAACGGAAACCATACATTTGATACCACAATAGAAGGATAGATCTTTTTGATTTTTAGATATTGAATGGAGTTCTTCCATTCTAGTCTATTCACTGGTACTGATCGTTGATACTGGATCAATTGTTTTCTTTCTTTTGTCCTAGCCCATGATCTGAACGAGTCGCACATACACCCTAGTACATGTTCCTCGTCGCTGAGGACATCCCCCAAGAGCGGGGGATTTCGTGACATTTCTGATTGGCTGTCTTGTGTTTCTAATAAGTTGTTTAATAGTTGGCATATTGAATCATATACATAATGGGCTGGTTTAGATCGATCTTAACCGGATGATTATGAATTTTTTTATTTCTATATTAATAGATTAATGAATAGAATATTAAATCCGGTAAGAAGATAAAATCTCAAATCACCAATTCGTCTGAAATTTTTGTTATTTTTTCTTTTTTATTCAGTCGCTACAAGATCAACAATTCCATGAGCTTGGGCTTCTGTTGCTGACATAAAAACATCTCTTTCCATATCTTCGGATACAACCCATAAGGGTTTGCCTGTCCTTTGTACATAAACCCTTGTGACGGTTTCGCGCAGCTTCAAAAGTTCTTCCGCTTCCAAGATAAATTCTCCCGTCTGTGCCTCATAAAAAGAACTAGCAGGTTGATGGATCATTACCCTGATGATATAACATAATAAATGTTTATTCTATCTCGCATGATGATAAGGTGAAGAGATAAAGAATAATAAAATATAGAATTGAACAACCGTACAGGCATCTTTTACGCATTGCATACGGCTCTATAATGGAATTCGTTTTTACCTTACTTAAATATCAAATAAATTAAATATAGGGTCTATCAGACTCGGGTTGGTAAATGATCCAATAACCACCCTTCTTTTTGTTTTTGGAGTAGTTCAAAAATACTATGATGGCTCCGTTGCTTTATATATTTATTTCGTCTGTTATTTAGCAATCCCAAAGTTTCTTTTTTTTTTTTTTTTCAAATAAAAAAACAAGATTTTTTTTATTTTCATATTCTTTCATAACCTAAATATTGTTAAGAGCCTCCCGGCGTGAAAACAAAAAAGTTTGTGACGCTGAAATAGGCCTCCCGATAGATTAGATAAAATCGGAAATACCTTTTATCTCATACTACTCTTTCGATACATAATTTAAGGGTTAAAAAAATTTATCATATCGAATTCGAAGTGCCATGCTATTATTACTTAATATTCATATTTCATATAGCGCGAAGGCATAGTCTTCTTTTTTCTCTCAAATCAAATAAAAAACTCATTGGCGCCAAGCGTGAGGGAATGCTAGACGTTTGGTAATTTCTCCTCCGACCAGAATAAAAGATCCCATTGAAGCGGCTAATCCCATGCATATTGTCTGTATATCTGGTCGCACAAATTGCATAGTATCATAAATAGCTACTCCGGGTATTACCCATCCGCCAGGAGAATTTATAAACAAATATAGATCTTTGGTATCATCCTCTATACTGAGATATACCATAAGACCAATAAGTTGATTCGAGATCTCGCTATCAACCCCTTGGCCTAAAAAAAGTAATCTTTCTCGATAAAGTCGGTTGATTGGGATAAAGTTGTATCCCTTAGAAACCGTACATGCACCTTTTGATGCATACGGTTCAACAAAAATAACGAAAAAAAAAAAAAGAATCAATGTGTAGATGTAGATTCTAGCGCTTTCTTTTATTTTTTTTTTTTTTTTTTTCATACCAGGCTTTTAACTTATAAAAAGGGGCTTTTCTTTCATTTTTCAAAAAAGATGGGTTTTGGCCTGTTTTGTTTATCTATAAAAAAAATTACTAAATTTATCTAACTAACTTTTCATTGATGTATTGTTTCATCGAGATACAATCTCAATCGCGATGTAATTTTCTTGTTCCTGAATGGGCTTCTTCAATTTTTTTAGGTTTATGCTCTACTCCGAGTAAAGATCCGCCCGATTTGGATTTGCACATATATGACAAATGCCCCAATACCACGTCCTTTTGCTATGACTTCCTTTTTACAATTTATTTCATGTCTTACAACAGATATTCAATGCATTCATCATATTACTCGATTGATTAACAGTTTGAGATCACGTCTATTATAAATATATAAAGAAATAGAATATGATAGAAATAGTAATCATAAATAGATTTATTACCGGTTTTTTTCTAAACGGAGCCTGGATACTTCATTTTATTGGCCTAACCAAGATAACCATAAATTATTCTAATTGATAATATTAATCTGTATACCCTCCCGAAAAAATGGATCTAATTGAACTTCACGCTCCAAATTTTTGATAATTCAATCAATCTTTCTTGGGCGAAGGGGAGGATATCTCGATCGGGGAAGAGAATGGGGAAATACCATATGACCCAATATATCTGACAAGTCGCACTATATGTCAATCCACAATGCATCTTCCTCTCCAGGACTTCGAAAAGGTACTCTTGGAACACCAATAGGCATTAAATAAAAGAAAAATTAAGTACTATATCTCACTTTGATGTGAAAGCGTAACAATGGATTTAGTGTCCTACTAATATTGGCCTTTATCATATTTTATCCATAGATTGACTAAGTTCATAAAAAAAGATAAAGAAGACAAAATGAATAAAGGAAAATTATTACAAATAAGTCCTTTGAATGATGAACAAATATATATATACATTCACTCATATAAAATGGTATCAACTCCCCTACCATTGCGTATTGGTACTTATCGGGTGTAGAATAGATCTGCTTCTTTTTGTTCCTACAAACAAAATAGTTTCATTATTACTAAAAGTAATTGAAAAGAATCAAACAAATCAAACAAATATTAATTCTTTCCCCAAGATAATCCACTAAAAAGAGGGTCCACAGCATAGTTTTTTCCAATGCAATAAAGTTACATTGTGTCTATTTTTCATTGATAAAGGGGTATTTCCATGGGTTTGCCTTGGTATCGTGTTCATACCGTCGTATTGAATGATCCCGGTCGTTTGATTTCTGTCCATATAATGCATACAGCTCTGGTTGCTGGTTGGGCCGGTTCGATGGCTCTATACGAATTAGCAGTTTTTGATCCTTCTGATCCTGTTCTTGATCCAATGTGGAGACAGGGTATGTTCGTTATACCCTTCATGACTCGTTTAGGAATAACCAATTCATGGGGCGGTTGGAGTATCACAGGGGGTACTGTAACGAATCCGGGTATTTGGAGTTACGAAGGTGTGGCCGGGGCACATATTGTGTTTTCGGGCTTGTGCTTTTTGGCAGCTATCTGGCATTGGGTGTATTGGGATCTAGAAATATTTACTGATGAACGTACAGGAAAACCCTCTTTGGATTTGCCTAAGATCTTTGGAATTCATTTATTTCTATCAGGGGTGGCTTGCTTTGGTTTTGGTGCATTTCATGTAACAGGATTGTATGGTCCTGGAATATGGGTGTCCGATCCTTATGGACTAACTGGAAGGGTACAATCCGTAAATCCAGCGTGGGGTGTGGAGGGTTTTGATCCTTTTGTTCCGGGAGGAATAGCCTCTCATCATATTGCAGCAGGGACCTTGGGCATATTGGCGGGTCTATTCCATCTTAGTGTACGTCCACCTCAACGCCTATACAAAGGATTACGTATGGGAAATATTGAAACCGTCCTTTCCAGTAGTATTGCTGCTGTCTTTTTTGCCGCTTTTGTAGTTGCTGGAACTATGTGGTATGGTTCAGCAACTACCCCGATTGAATTATTTGGTCCCACTCGTTATCAATGGGATCAAGGATACTTCCAACAAGAAATATATCGAAGAATTGGTGCTGGGTTGGCTGAAAATCAAAGTTTATCTGAAGCTTGGTCTAAAATTCCCGAAAAACTAGCTTTTTATGATTACATCGGCAATAATCCGGCAAAGGGGGGGTTATTCAGAGCGGGCTCAATGGACAACGGGGATGGAATAGCTGTTGGGTGGTTAGGACATCCTATCTTTAGAGATAAAGAGGGGCGCGAACTTTTTGTACGTCGTATGCCTACTTTTTTTGAAACATTTCCGGTTGTTTTGGTAGACGGAGACGGAATTGTTAGAGCCGATGTTCCTTTTAGAAGGGCGGAATCTAAATATAGTGTCGAACAAGTAGGTGTAACTGTCGAGTTCTATGGTGGCGAACTCAACGGAGTCAGTTATAGCGATCCCGCTACTGTGAAAAAATATGCTAGACGTGCTCAATTGGGTGAGATTTTTGAATTAGATCGTGCTACTTTGAAATCCGATGGTGTTTTTCGTAGCAGTCCACGGGGTTGGTTTACTTTTGGACATGCTTCGTTTGCTTTGCTCTTCTTCTTCGGACACATTTGGCATGGTGCTAGAACCTTGTTTCGAGATGTTTTTGCTGGTATTGATCCAGATTTAGATGCTCAAGTGGAATTTGGAGCATTCCAAAAACTTGGAGATCCAACTACAAGAAGACAAGTAGTCTGATACAATATGCTTTGTTACTTGTTACTTTTCATTTTGATTTTCTTTTTGTGATTTTTAGATGGGGTACCAGATAAATCTTGATTTGAATCACTGCCTTTTCTTTGACTCTTGTTCTTTATTTATCCGGGAGACGATCCCAAATAAACAGGTATGGAAGCTATAATTGTAAATCACGATCGAATCTATGGAAGCATTGGTTTATACATTCCTTTTAGTCTCAACTCTAGGAATAATTTTTTTCGCTATCTTTTTTCGAGACCCGCCTAAAGTTCCAACTAAAAAGGTGAAATGATTTGTCATTATCTCAATTGAAGTACGGATCCTCCCAATATTGGGAGGATCCGTACTTCAACTAGTCCCCGTGTTCCTCGAATGGATCTCTTAGTTGTTGAGAGGGTTGCCCAAAAGCAGTATATAAGGCGTACCCAGTAAAACTTACAAGTAAACCAGATAAAAAGATGGCAACTAGGGTTGCTGTTTCCATGATTATATAGTTTTAAGACATTATAAAGTTTTAAGACCACAATGGATCTATGATAAGATCATTTATTTACAACGGAATGGTATACAAAGTCAACAGATCTTACTGAATATAAAATATTATGGCTACACAAACCGTTGAAGGTAGTTCTAGATCTGGCCGCCCAAAACGAACTAATGCGGGGAGTTTATTGAAACCATTGAATTCAGAATATGGTAAAGTAGCTCCTGGGTGGGGAACTACTCCTTTGATGGGTCTCGCAATGGCTCTATTCGCGATATTCCTATCTATTATTTTGGAGATTTATAATTCTTCCATTTTACTGGATGGAATTTCAATGAATTAGATTCACAAGAACCATTAACTGGCTTTTTCAATACAAAGTGAAGCGTTTAGGTTTCTGATTTTTATCCCATTCTATTTTGGTAGTTTGACCGTGGAATTTCTTTGTTTCTGTATTTCCGGAATATGAGTGTGTGACTTGGTATAAATGATCCTATGGATAGTACAGAGAATGGGTCTGTCATCTTGATAGAGATGGTTTTACTTCGTCGGATATTCATTCTAGTATCTGGAGCACGGAATATATGAAATAGATTACTATTAGAACTATGATTCATACTTAATAGTCAGACCTCGTGTCCGGACTTCAAAAAATTTTTTCAAAGAGTTAGAAGTTATAAATAGAAATATTTTTATTCTTTCAAACTTTCGTTTATGCTTATTTTGATCAAAGGACAAAACAAAGGTTTCTTTGGTTTGGATTTTTAGTCATTATATCTATTCATTGAATAAGTGATGATCCAATGGTTCTTACTCAGGGAATTTTGGGACTTAGACTTAGTTTGAAAGGGTTTTATTGAATCATCGTGGTTTTAGTATGAATCTGAGGTTTTAATCAATTCATAGGGTCTTAACAAGAGAATTCCTATCAATAATAAAGAAAACAGCAGTAAAGCCGCATTACACATAAATAACACCAAAGAAAATAGGTAAATAGAAGATTCAAGAGGCCTATAACGATCAATATATAGACGAATGAGCCGACTTGATTTTTTGGCATTATAACCACAAAGAAGAGCTTTCGGATTTTTATTCTTTAGTATCTTCAAAAAAAAATTGAATCATAAATCATAGAATTAATAAATTTCAAACTTTATATTACACACATCCGTTAGAACTAGTATTTGGGTGTTTCTGTTTGAGCCGTACGAGATGAAATTTTCATATACGGTTCTCCGGGGGGGTCCCCTTGATTTACCTATCTCAATAAAATCTATGATTGGTTCGAAGAACGTCTTGAGATTCAGGCAATTGCCGATGATATAACTAGTAAATATGTTCCTCCTCACGTCAACATATTTTATTGTCTAGGGGGAATTACGCTTACTTGTTTTTTAGTACAAGTAGCTACCGGGTTTGCTATGACTTTTTATTATCGTCCGACCGTTACGGAGGCCTTTGCTTCTGTTCAATATATAATGACTGAAGCTAATTTTGGTTGGTTAATCCGATCAGTTCATCGATGGTCGGCAAGTATGATGGTCCTAATGATGATCCTGCACGTATTTCGCGTGTATCTCACCGGCGGCTTTAAAAAACCTCGTGAATTGACTTGGGTTACAGGTGTGGTTTTGGGTGTATTAACCGCATCTTTTGGTGTAACTGGTTATTCCTTACCTCGGGACCAAATTGGTTATTGGGCA